AATGTTTATTTTTACACACGTCTTTTTTTAGGAGGCCTACAGCCATTATGTGGCATAGGAGTTACATCCCGTATGAAACTTAATAGTATACCACTTCTACGAATAGCTCTTAATGCCGCATCTCTTCCGAGACCCGGGCCTTTTATCATAACTTCTGCTCGTTGCATACCTTGATCCACTACTGTCCGAATAGCATTTCCTGCTGCGGTTTGAGCGGCAAATGGTGTACCCCTTCTTGTACCCTTGAATCCACAAGCCCCGGCAGAGGACCAAGAAATTACTCGACCCCGTACATCTGTAACAGTCACAATGGTATTGTTGAAACTTGCTTGAACATGAATAACTCCCTTGGGGATTCTACGTGTATTCTTACGTGAACCAATACGTCTATTTCTACGCGAACCAATTTTTGGTATAGGTTTTGCCATATTTTATCATCTCATAAATATAAGTCAGAGATATATGGATATATCCATTTCATGTCAAAACAGATCCTTATTCTTTTTTTTTTTTTTTTACTTATTTATTTATTTGTACATCTGTACATCGGGTCCTTTCGATTTCGAGAGTCTTTTTGTTTTAGAAAGATTATCCTTGTCTTTGTTTATGTCTCGGGTTAGAACAAATTACTATAATTCGTCCCCGCCTACGGATCAATCGACATTTTTCACAAATTTTACGAACGGAGGCCCTTATTTTCATATTTGTCATTCCTTTTTTTAATTCCGAATCTACTTATTGGAAGAAAATAAGTTTCTTGAAATTTTGAATTTCGAATTGTATCCTCACGAAAGAATGTTGAAATTGAAAAAACCGCCTAATCATTCAATTCTTTGCTTTGGAGTCTCTAAATTATACGCCCTTTGGTTGAATCATAAGGACTTACCTCAATTTTTAGTCTATTTCCTGGTAGTATACGTATAAAACTAGATGAAATCCTTTACGAAACAAAAACCAGAATAATTTTTTTGTTATCTAAACGAATCCGGAAGATACATACCATCGGTAAGTTGTTCAGTAATTAAACCCTCATGAATCCATTTTTGTTGTTTCATTCCAGGTAAAACCGCTTTGAAGTATCAACTAATGTAAGAGGGATAATATTATAAACTTGTCCTTTCTCTTTTTTCACAAATATGACCGTGTCGGCTATTAGAAAGATTACCATATATAACACAAAACTTCTCCGCCGATTCCTTCTAGTCGAGCCTTTCGATCTGTCATTATACCTCGAGAAGTAGAAAGAATTACAACCCCCATTCCGCCTAAAATTCTAGGAATTCGTTGATAGTTAGAATATATTCGTAGACCGGGTCGACTGATCCGTTTTAAATTTAAAACAGTTCTATATGGCCCTTTCCTATTTCTTCTATGTCGTAGGGTTAAAACCAAAAAATATTTATTGCTTTCTTGATGTTTTCTCACGTTTTCAATAAAACCTTCTTGTAAAAGGATTTTAACAATATTTTCAGTGATGTTAGTAGATGGTATTCGAACTGTTCTTTTTTTATTCATGTCAGCATTTCGTATAGAGGTTATTATGTCAGCAATAGTGTCTTTACTCATGATAAACTAAGATTTTTGTTTCCCCCGAATTTTGATATAATCAACATGCTCTTTTTCTTTTTTTCTGAATTTTTTAATATTTATGAATTATTTTTTTTTTTAATATTTATGAATTATTAAAGATATATACGTGATAGATAAACAATTTACTAATTAATTAAATAAATTGAATCAATTTCATTCAAATACTATATTAAGGTCTTCCCCTATAATACTTCAGGTGCTAATGAAACTATTTTAGTGAAATTTAACTGTCTTAATTCCCGGGCGATCGCGCCGAAAATTCGGGTTCCTTTTGGATTTCCTTCTTGATCAATAACAACCGCAGCGTTGTCATCATATCGTATTATCATACCGTTGTCGCGTTTGAGTTCTTTACAAGTACGTACAATGACAGCTCGGACCACTTCCGATCTTTCTAGAGGTGTATTTGGTACTGCTTCCTTGATTACAGCAACAATAATGTCACCAATATGAGCATATCGTCGATTACTAGCTCCTATGATTCGAATACACATCAATTCTCGGGCCCCGCTGTTATCCGCTACATTCAAATGGGTTTGAGGTTGAATCATATCATTTTTTTTTTTTTTATCGGTTTTTTCTTTTTCAATGCAAAGCAAAGGTATAAATAAAAAAAAGAAATATTATTTGTTCAAAACAAAAAAAGAAACCTGCAATTGTTTTTTTTTCATCCCAAAAACCCCTTTCCTTTGTTTCTACATTCCTATCCAGAAAGAATGAATTGAGTTCGTATAGGCATTTTAGATGCCGCTATTGAAATAGCCCTTCTAGCTATATTTTCTGCTACTCCGCTCATTTCATAAAGTATTCTACCGGGTTTAACGACAGCTACCCAATATTCGGGAGATCCTTTCCCCGAACCCATACGTGTTTCTGTAGGTCTTACTGTAACAGGTTTGTCTGGAAATATGCGTACCCATATTTTTCCACCGCGGCGTGCATTTCGTGTCATTGCTCGCCGCCCTGCTTCTATTTGTCTAGATGTGATCCAAGCGGGTTCAAGCGCTTGAAGAGCATATCTACCGAAGCAAATACGATTACCTCGATAAGATATTCCTTTCATTCTTCCTCTGTGTTGTTTACGGAATCTGGTTCTTTTGGGGTTATAGTTGATGGTTGTTTAGTAATTCCATCCATCTCTACTACAGAACCGGACACGAGAGTTTCTTCTCATCCAGCTCCTCGCGAATTAAACAATTAAAAATAATTAAACAAAAAAAATACACGGTTAATAATATATGGAATCGTGGGATTCTTTGAAATTTGATCTAATCAATTATAAATTAGAAATTTTTTTGTGTTTTAATATATAATTTAACACGTATTCTATTTATAGATAATGTCGTTTTGGTAGAACGCTATAATGAATCTTTATTTTGTTTTTCCTTTTATTTCGAATCGACTAAAATTTAGAAATAAAAAAAATTCGCGGGCGAATATTTACTCTTTCAACATTCAGTTGTAAGATTAGTCTATGACATGACCTCTCAGAATAAATGAATAGGTTTCTGGTTCGTTTCGCCATCCTACTCAATGAATCATTAGGATTCGTTTTCAATAGAATCTTATGCATTCACAGGTTCTGTCGTTCCCACCACTTCTCGATTAATGATTAGGTCTGAATTTTACAACGGAGCCTCCAATTAAATTTATTCTTGAGTCAACCTTCTCAGTCTTTATTGGCTCGGGGCTCTAAATTTTTTGTTCTATGCACGGATTTGTCTAATTATGGATCAATCAGTATTGATGCTTTATTACATTCCCTTTATATGAGATGACTCATAGACCTTACATATTAGAATTATATATCATTAATATTCTTTTTCTATCTTTCTCTCACCCTTCCATTTATCTGTATACTTTATATTGCGTTACAACCCATAATATATTGCTTTACAACCCATAATCAGATTGTTTTTTTTTTTTTTGTTTATGTAAAAAAGATTTCAGTTGCTACAATGATATGACTTATATATCATATCTTGACTGGTTCTTTCTATCCAGATAACACGAAGTGATGAGTTGGTTATTAGTTCTATAGTTATCAGTTTGTACTATGGGCTGTCCATTTTTTTGAATCCCAACCCTAAAAAAACCAACGAGTCACACACTAAGCATAGCAATTATATCAAATGATTAATCGAATTTTTATTCAACCTTATAGAATTGTTCTTTTTTTTTTTATTATTTACCAGAAAAAGAATGAAAGAGTTTGCCATTTTTTGTTTTATCACCAGATCTAACTAAATATAAGTCAAGTAAGTTCTTATTATTCCTCGTCTACAAATATCCAAATTTTGATGCCTAATACCCCATAGATAGTTCGAACTGCATAGGAACAATAATCAATTTTAGCTCGAATGGTTTGTAGAGGAACTCTACCTTCTCGGATCCATTCAACACGTGCAATTTCTTTGCCGTCGATACGCCCTGCAATTTGTACTTGAATCCCTTTTGTACCTGCCTGTTCAGTTAATTCAATAGCTTTTTTCATTGCTTTGCGAAATGAAACTCTATTCTTTAATTGTCCGGCTATAAATTCTGCAAGAATATTGGGGTGCCCATAAGGATTTGCAATTCTTGTAATAGCAATGTTGAGTTTTCGGTTTACACAATTGAGTTCTTTTTGTACATGCGTCTGTAATTCTTCGATTCTTCGAGTCCTGTCTTCTATTAATAACTTGGGGAATCCCATATAGATTATGACCTGAATCAAATCGATTCTTTTTTGAATCTCTATACGTGCAATTCCCTCTACATTAGAGGATATTTTCATATTATTTTGCACATAATTTTTGATACAATCTCGTATTTTTTGATCTTCTTGTAGATCCTTTGAATAATTTTTTGGTTGTGCAAACCAAAGAGAATGATGACCTTGGGTTGCACCAAGTCTGAAACCAAGTGGATTTATTTTTTGTCCCATAATCCCCCACTACTATATATATCGTGAAACGTGACATCTGTTTGTATTTTTTTTTTATTCATTCGATTTTTTTTAAGCATAACATAATATAGCGTATTTGTATTTTTTATAATATAAAATATTCTTCCTTTAAGTATTCCTCAGCTCTAATTTATAGAATTTCCTTTTATCTATTTCTTCCTCTTCATCTAAAGATATATCTTTCAATACAATAGTTATATGACAAGTGGATCTTTTTATAGGATAACCCCGGCCTCGAGCCCGGGGCTTTAATTTTTTCACAGTTGTGCCCTCGTTGACTTCGGCTTTACTAATGATTAAACTTGTTTCGTTCAAACCCTTATTGTGATTAGCATTTGCTGCTGCAGAATAAACCAATTTTAAAATGGCATAACATGCTCGATAAGGCATAAGTTCTAGTATCATAAGTGTTTCTTCATAGGACCGCCCACGAATTTGATCAATTACTCTTCTCGCTTTGTGA